CAGGATTGTATGGTCCTGGAATATGGGTGTCCGATCCTTATGGACTAACGGGAAGGGTACAATCCGTAAATCCAGCGTGGGGTGTGGAGGGTTTTGATCCTTTTGTTCCGGGAGGAATAGCCTCTCATCATATTGCAGCAGGGACATTGGGCATATTGGCGGGTCTATTCCATCTTAGTGTCCGTCCACCTCAACGCCTATACAAAGGATTACGTATGGGAAATATTGAAACTGTCCTTTCCAGTAGTATTGCTGCTGTCTTTTTTGCAGCTTTTGTAGTTGCCGGAACTATGTGGTATGGTTCAGCAACTACCCCGATTGAATTATTTGGTCCCACTCGTTATCAATGGGATCAAGGATACTTCCAACAAGAAATATATCGCAGAATTGGTGCTGGGTTAGCTGAAAATCAAAGTTTATCTGAAGCTTGGTCTAAAATTCCTGAAAAACTGGCTTTTTATGATTACATCGGCAATAATCCGGCAAAGGGGGGGTTATTCAGAGCGGGCTCAATGGACAACGGGGATGGAATAGCTGTTGGGTGGTTAGGACATCCTATCTTTAGAGATAAAGAGGGGCGCGAACTTTTTGTACGTCGTATGCCTACTTTTTTTGAAACATTTCCGGTTGTTTTGGTAGACGGAGACGGAATTGTTAGAGCCGATGTTCCTTTTAGAAGGGCAGAATCAAAATATAGTGTCGAACAAGTAGGTGTAACTGTCGAGTTCTATGGCGGCGAACTCAACGGAGTCAGTTATAGTGATCCCGCTACTGTGAAAAAATATGCTAGACGCGCTCAATTGGGTGAAATTTTTGAATTAGATCGTGCTACTTTGAAATCCGATGGTGTTTTTCGTAGCAGTCCAAGGGGTTGGTTTACTTTTGGGCATGCTTCGTTTGCTTTGCTCTTCTTCTTCGGACACATTTGGCATGGCGCTAGAACCTTGTTTAGAGATGTTTTTGCTGGTATTGATCCAGATTTAGATGCTCAAGTGGAATTTGGAGCATTCCAAAAACTCGGAGATCCAACTACAAGAAGACAAGTAGTTTGATACAATATTGCTTTGTTACTTGTTACTTTTCATTTTTATTTTGTGATTTGATATAGGGTACCGGATAAATCTTGATTTGAATCACTGCCTTTTCTTTGACTTTTGACTCTTGTTCTTTTTTTATCCGGGAGACGATCCCCAATAAACAGGTATGGAAGCTATAATTGTAAACCACGATCAAATCTATGGAAGCATTGGTTTATACATTCCTTTTAGTCTCAACTCTAGGAATAATTTTTTTCGCTATCTTTTTTCGAGAACCGCCTAAAGTTCCAACTAAAAAGGTGAAATGATTTTTCATTATCTCAATTGAAAGTAATGATCCTCCCAATATTGGGAGGATCATTACTTCAACTAGTCCCCGTGTTCCTCGAATGGATCTCTTAGTTGTTGAGAGGGTTGCCCAAAAGCAGTATATAAGGCGTACCCAGTAAAACTTACAAGTAAACCGGATAAAAAGATGGCAACTAGGGTTGCTGTTTCCATTATTATATAGTTTTAAGACATTATATAGTTTTAAGACCACAATGGATCTATGATAAGATCATTTATTTACAACGGAATGGTATACAAAGTCAACAGATCTTACTGAATATAAAATATTATGGCTACACAAACCGTTGAGGGTAGTTCTAGATCTGGCCGCCCCAAACGAACTAATGCAGGGAGTTTATTGAAACCATTGAATTCAGAATATGGTAAAGTAGCTCCTGGGTGGGGAACTACTCCTTTGATGGGTCTCGCAATGGCTCTATTTGCGATATTCCTATCGATTATTTTGGAGATTTATAATTCTTCCATTTTACTGGATGGAATTTCAATGAATTAGATTCACAAGAACCATTAACTGGCTTTTTCAATACAAAATGAAGCGTTTAGGTTTATGATTTTTATCCCATTCTATTTTGGTAGTTCGACCGTGGAATTTCTTTGTTTCTGTATTTCCGGAATATGAGTGTGTGACTTGGTATAATTGATCCTATGGATAGTACAGAGAATGGGTCTGTCATCTTGATAGAGATGGTTTTACTTCGTCGGATATTCATTCTAGTATCTGGAGCACGGAATATATATATGAAATAGATTACAAAGTATTAGAACTATGATTCATACTTAATAGTTAGACCTCGTGGCCGGACTTCGAAATTTTTTTTTTTTTTTCAAACTAAACTTTCGTTTAGGCTTATTTTGATCAAAGGACAAAGGTTTCTTTGGATTTTTAGTCATTATATCTATTCATTGAATAAGTGATGATCCAACGGTTCTTACTCAGGGAATTTTGGGACTTAGTTTGAAAGGGTTTTATTGAATCATCGTGGTTCTAGTATGAATCTGAGGTTTTAATCAATTAATAGGGTCTTAACAAGATAATTCCTATCAATAATAAAGAAAACAGCAGTAAAGCCGCACTACACATAAATAACAACAAATAAAATAGGTAAATAGAA